ACAACGACAACTCCTACCAAGCCGTACGCCCTAAATATCACTAGAAAATACTGCTTTTGTCACGTCACCTTTCACGCCTCGCCCAGTGTCCTTTTTCCACCGTTCACTTAGAAAAGCCCTAGCTGTGTAGTAGTACTGCTTCCCGCTGTTCATCCCATGTCTCAGTCACTTCACATCTCTTCTTTTTAGGCCAAACACCACCCCCACCAGCCCCTGCGCTCCCCCTAAAAATAGAAGCAGCAGCATGCAATTCCCCACACATTCAAACAGAGCATGAAGCTGGTGCTCTCCCTGAAGATCCCCAACCACCAGATGATGGGCCTATGAGTGAGCCATCAGCAGCAAACTATTGCTACCACCACAGCTGAGAGTAAGAAGAAGCAAAACATCAGGTGATAGATCAACCTGCATGCAGCTATATACCAGACTATTCCTCCAATATGCTTAATCCTTAACACTATATATTCTGCTTATGTGATCATCGCTTCTCTGACCTCCATGGATCTTGTGCAGACTCAAGAAAGCCAGCCTCCAAGAATTCTCACACCTGTGAGAACCAAGCTCAGCCGCCAACTCCACCCAAGGTAACTAGTTTTGTTCTTTTCACTGCACACGGACATATATATCTGTTCTAGTCATCTCAAAACATCTGCATCCACTTCAAACATATGGGCACCAACGTAACTCCCAAACAGATACCTCCAATCCCAACTTGTGCTACAATGCTCGATCATGTGCACACAATACAAGCAAGTCATCATTGAACTCATCATGCTTACGAGAATATGGCGTATATATTCCTCTATACTTAGGCCCCATTTGGAATACTGGATTCTTTCTCCACTCCTGCGTTTTTTCTGTAAAATTGAACTGTTTTCTGTGAAATTCATACAAGATTTCTGTAAAATTCCTGCGTTCCAAACAGGCGTTTAGTATTTTATTGATTTGCAACTGGTCATTTCTTTGAGCGAACAACAGTGGGGGAGAGCCCCACTGGATTTAACTAAAGAGGAAATTGTTTCAGCTCACAGCCACACTGATTTCTTTTATCCCCCCTCCTCCTTAGCTAGCTAGCTGATCCATGGACATGTCGCCGAGCCCCGACAGCCCCTCGTCGGGAGGGGGCAACGGCGGCGGCATCGATCGACCGACGGATCGTACGACGTACGTCGTCCTACTACCACCCGCTCTCCTGTTTGGCCGGTATGCCAGATTGAGCTTGAGCATATATATTTTATGTATCATTCGCGTATGCATGCATGCATGTGCATGGCAGTGGCTTCATGCTGCTGATCCGTGCACTCTATGTGACCGGCTGCTGCTACGTCTACTGCATTAATTGCTTGTTGTGTTTGGATTGGCTTTAGCTATCTGGTGTTGTCAAATCTATCTATTTGCTTTGTGTAGGAGTGATGAGCAAGTGTTTGATGTACTTTGAACTGATGAGTATGTGTCCTTTATTATTTGAGGTCTAGAGCTAGGGACAGGGAGATACATATATGGAGATCTCTCTTGCTGTTTGTGGAAGATTTAAAAGCCTCTGTCTCTGTGTGTGCATCTATATACGTACGCATGCATGTGTCAATTCGATTCTGGCCACACCAGCATCTCTTGTGTTTGCTTCCTGTTTCGGTTCCTTTTTATGGTACTGGGATGCAGTGCTTGCTTGCTTGCATGTGTGGGTGAGACCGGGCGAGAGATCGATCGATGTGAATGGTGCATGCCCAGTTGCCTGCCTGCACGGCGAGAGCGTGGCACAGTGCCACGCACCAAATAATAGGAGCCAGGATCGGACAAGCATGTACTATTGATGCTCTTGGTGTGGCTTTGCATTGGGTGTGTATTCTGGACGAGTACGTACTGGATGCATGTGTCGATTGGAGCTATTCTTTGCTGTCCTTTATTTGTTTTGCGATCGATCTTTTCCCATGGGTACCTGAATAGTCTCGTCCCGTCGTGGGGGGCTGGCTCTCTGCTATCAGAGATGTTCATGTGGTACTTGATGAGCATAGGAAAAAAAACCGGTCATACTACTACTTCCTTGCCATAGGTTCCGTTCCCCTGGTGATCTAGTACGCTAAAGTTCTTGCATTGGTTGCTATTGACCATACTCTGAGATCATTGTTGTACACATGAAGCTATTGCATCTGGGAGACAAATATTCCACAGTAGAGTTCTGATACAACACCTTCGAATTAGAACCGAATAAAAATGAAATGAAATTTATGGATTATAGTTAGACATTGTTTATGACTATGGATTTACATGTGTACGAAACATTGTTACCAGGAAAAGTATTTCCAACACATAAGTTAATATATTGCGTAGTATGGCATTTATATATGTTTTTCCCAGTATTGTCTTTTGGTGGTATACAGGGAAGTTATATCAGTTCATCAAAAAGTATGTGAATGGCAAGGGAACAGGAAGGCTGGATGAAAGAGGCCCGAAGGACCCCCGCAGTGGAAATAGGGACCCCGGGACAAGGTAGGCCGAATAAGAAGGTAAAAGAAGGAAAGGAGACGAACAATATCCATTTCAAAATATTTCTAACGGATTCCTTGGTTCGGACCGACGAAGTAATGGCATTCGATCAACCCGACTGCAATCTTTTTCTGTCGGTAAGGATTGCACCAGAGCACCTTCTACTTCTAATAGGCCATGAACTATAGATAGAGAAGAATCATTCTGAGCGAGTCCATAAGAAGCGACCCACTTTTTCATCGGTTCCGGGGGAAGACCAAAGATCTTGCGCGACCGGTCCGCCAGCTCAAAAGAGAAAGAAGTCTCGTTAATCTCTTCATGCTCGTTCCAAGTTCGAAGTACCGTTTGGCCAAAGAAAAAGCCGCTTCCTGACACGATTGCCTCTTTATATAGATAGATATAGGATCCATGGGGTTATTACTTAGAAGTCTATTTTGTACAAGATCCCCTCCTATCTGATAGAAAAGGGTCCCATGATCCCGAGCCGGTCTTATCTTGGCTCGCAAACCCCAAGTTTGTCTATGAAGAGCTAATCTAATTGTATTAGTTTCTATAATGGATTTCTTATGTGGAATACTAATGGATAGGGCCTCGTTGCTAAGTGCTACAAGATCTAGTGCACTGGAACTCGTGGTTATGGACCCGAATCCTTTAGTATGGAACATTGTCTTTTCCAAGTAAAAACCCCTAGTATATGAAAGAATGAAAAGGTGCTTTCGTTCTTGTGGAATAAGAAGCCCTCGTACCTTAACGAAAGGAAAATAGGAATTTTTCGTTAGGTATTTGACCAAATAGGATCGTCCAGTTCCTATAGAACCTATCACTAAAATACCCGATAGGGCTAAGCGGAACGAAAAGGGTTTTCCATGAGATGGTAAATGAAAACGATTAGCTCCATGAGATGGTAAATGAAAACGATTAGCCCCACACGAGGGAATAAGTGATTGTCTGATAATGAGCAAGGAATATATGTCTTTCTGCTAAAGAGGATCTATTAAACTCATAATTCATTAGATCCTTGTTAGCAATGTCAACTAGGTATCATAAGTAAATGGATCCCGGTTGTTCAATCCTTTGATAACCAAGGTCATTCTTTGCTAAAGAGAAATGATCACTATGGGTCAGACTCAATAGAATTGGATCCATTCAAAATAGCGAGAATTAGGATTCTTGATCCCTCTCAATCTCTCTTTCAATTCGAGGATCCGGAGAGTCATAGTCATCTCCGAATATTTGCCATCTCCGAATATTTTCGATTTCATTTTTCTATGATATGTCTTTCTATATGAAAATTGGTTATTTACGATGTACGATGATCCCTGTTAAGCATCCATGGCTGAATGGTTAAAGCGCCCAACTCATAATTGGTAAATTTGCGGGTTCAATTCCTGCTGGATGCACGCGAACGGGAACGTTCCATAAGTCTATTGGAACTGGCTCTCTATCCATGGAATCTCATCCATCATCCATACATAACGAATTGGTATGGTATATTCATACCATAACATAAGAACAATAAGAACTCGAATTCTTATCGATACTGGAACTCAGAGCATAGGAGGGAAAGTCGATTTATGGATGGAATCAAATACGCAGTATTTACAGAAAAGAGTCTTCGTTTATTGGGAAAGAATCAATATACTTTTAATGTCGAATCGGGATTCACTAAGACAGAAATAAAGCATTGGGTCGAACTCTTCTTTGGTGTTAAGGTAGTAGCTGTGAATAGCCATCGACTACCCGGAAAGGGTAGAAGAATGGGACCTATTCTGGGACATACAATGCATTACAGACGTATGATCATTACCCTTCAACCGGGTTATTCTATTCCACTTCTAGATAGAGAAACGAACTAAAGGAGAATACTTAATAATACGGCGAAACATTTATACAAAACACCTATCCCGAGCACACGCAAGGGAACCGTAGACAGGCAAGTGAAATCCAATCCACGAAATAAATTGATCCATGGACGGCACCGTTGTGGTAAAGGTCGTAATGCCAGAGGAATCATTACCGCAAGGCATAGAGGGGGAGGTCATAAGCGCCTATACCGTAAAATCGATTTTCGACGGAATCAAAAAGACATATCTGGTAGAATCGTAACCATAGAATACGACCCTAATCGAAATGCATACATTTGTCTCATACACTATGGGGATGGTGAGAAGAGATATATTTTACATCCCAGAGGGGCTATAATTGGAGATACTATTGTTTCTGGTACAAAAGTTCCTATATCAATGGGAAATGCCCTACCTTTGAGTGCGGTTTGAACTATTGATTTACGTAATTGGAAGTAACCAATTAGGTTTACGACGAAACCTAGAAATCGATCACTGATCCAATTTGACTACCTCTACGGGATAGACCTCAACAGAAAACTGTTGAGTAACGGCAGCAAGTGATTGAGTTCAGTAGTTCCTCATAGAAAATTATTGACTCTAGAGATATGGTAATATGGAGAAGACAAAATTGTTTGAAGCACGCACAGAACCGGAAGCGCCCCTTGTTTCAAAGAGAGGAGGACGGGTTATTCACATTTAATTTGATGGTCAGAGGCGAATTGAAAGCTAAGCAGTGGTAATTAAGACCCCCGGGTGAAAATAGGGATGTCTCCTACGTTACCCATAATATGTGGAAGTATCGACGTAATTTCATAGAGTCATTCGATCTGAATGCTACATGAAGAACATAAGCCAGATGACGGAACGCGGAGACCTAGGATGTAGAAGATCATAACATGAGCGATTCGGCGGATTTGGATTCCTTTTCTATATATCCACTCATGTGGTACTTCATCATACGATTCATATAAGATCCATCTGTCTAGAGATCGTCATATACATCTAGAAAGCCGTATGCTTTGGAAGAAGCTTGTACAGTTTGGGAAGGGGTTTTTTGAGAAAAAAGAAGAATCTACTTCAACCGATATGCCTTTAGGCACGGCCATACATAACATAGAAATCACACGTGGAAGGGGTGGGCAATTAGCTAGAGCAGCAGGTGCTGTAGCGAAACTGATTGCAAAAGAGGGTAAATTGGCCACTTTAAGATTACCATCTGGGGAGGTCCGTTTGGTATCCCAAAACTGCTTAGCAACAGTCGGACAAGTGGGTAATGTTGGGGTGAACCAAAAAAGTTTGGGTAGAGCCGGATCTAAGTGTTGGCTAGGTAAACGCCCCGTAGTAAGAGGGGTAGTTATGAACCCTGTGGACCACCCCCATGGGGGCGGTGAAGGGAAAGCCCCTATTGGTAGAAAAAAACCCACAACCCCTTGGGGTTATCCTGCGCTTGGAAGAAGAACTAGGAAAAGGAAAAAATATAGTGATAGTTTTATTCTTCGTCGCCGTAAGTAAATACGTAACTAGGAATATGGAAAATTGCATTTTTGGAATTTGCAATAATGCGATGGGCGAACGACGGGAATTGAACCCGCGCATGGTGGATTCACAATCCACTGCCTTGATCCACTTGGCTACATCCGCCCCTTATCCAGCTAAAGGATTTTCTCTTTTTTCCATTCATCATTATTCTATTTATTCTGACCTACATACCTCGATCGAGATAGTGGACATAGGATCCCACTCTTTAAAATGAAAAAGGAGTAATCAGCTGTGACACGAAAAAAAACGAATCCTTTTGTAGCTCGTTATTTATTGGCAAAAATCGAAAAGGTAAATATGAAGGAGGAGAAAGAAATAATAGTAACGTGGTCCCGGGCATCTAGCATTCTACCCGCAATGGTTGGCCATACAATCGCGATTCATAATGGAAAGGAACATATACCTATTTACATAACAAATCCTATGGTAGGTCGCAAATTGGGGGAATTCGTGCCTACTCGGCATTTCACGAGTTATGAAAGTGCAAGAAAGGATACTAAATCTCGTCGTTAACTGAATTCAGAATAGAAAGATTCAGAATAAACAAAATTTATAGGATTCAAATAAAATAAAGGTAGGCGGGTAATAACCTTATTTATGACAAGTTTCAAATTGGTAAAGTATACCCCTAGGATAAAGAAAAAGAAGAACAGGCTAAGGAAACTCGCAAGAAAAGTTCCAACCGATCGTCTACTTAAATTCGAACGGGTTTTCAAAGCACAAAAACGCATACATATGTCTGTTTTCAAAGCGCAAAGAGTTCTTGATGAGATTCGCTGGCGTTACTACGAGGAAACCGTTATGATACTGAACCTCATGCCTTATCGAGCATCTTATCCCATCTTAAAGTTGGTTTATTCGGCAGCAGCAAATGCTGCTCATTATAGGGATTTTGACAAAGCGAGTTTATTCATCACTAAAGCCGAAGTCAGTAGGAGTACTATTATGAAAAAATTCAGACCTCGAGCTCGAGGACGTAGTTATTCTATAAAAAAAACCATGTGTCATATAACAATTGTACTAAATATAGTAAAGAAATCTAAATAATCTTTGGATGAATCGAAAATTTGATTCCCAGTAAAAAAAAAAAAAAAATAGACTATAAAAATATGGCACAAAAAATAAATCCACTCGGTTTCAGACTTGGTACAACCCAAAATCACCATTCCTTTTGGTTCGCACAACCAAAAAATTATTCTGAAGGTCTACAGGAAGATAAAAAAATACGGGATTGTATCAAGAATTATATACAAAAGAATAGGAAAAAAGGCTCAAATAGAAAAATAGAATCAGACTCAAGTTCTGAAGTAATTACACATATAGAAATTCAAAAAGAAATAGATACAATCCACGTCATAATCCATATTGGATTCCCCAATTTATTAAAGAAAAAGGGAGCAATCGAAGAATTAGAGAAAGATCTACAAAAGGAAGTTAATTCTGTAAACCAGAGACTTAATATTGCTATCGAAAAGGTTAAAGAACCTTATAGACAACCAAATATTCTTGCAGAATATATAGCTTTCCAATTAAAAAATAGAGTTTCATTCCGAAAAGCTATGAAAAAAGCCATTGAATTAACTAAAAAAGCGGATATAAGGGGAATCAAAATCCAAATCGCAGGTCGTCTAGCAGGGAAAGAAATTGCACGTGCCGAATGCATCAAAAAGGGCAGACTGCCCCTCCAAACAATTCGCGCTAAAATTGATTATTGCTGCTATCCAATTCGAACTATCTATGGAGTATTAGGTGTAAAAATTTGGATATTCGTAGAAGAAGAATAACTAACCATGCCTTCCCATTCTACCCAGTGATAGAATAAAAAATACAAGAACCTTATTTTTCCAAAAATCCCTAAAAAAAAAGAAGAAATTATACCTCTTTCTATAAGATTTAATGAAAATTGAGAAATCTTTTAATATAATTGCTATGCTTAGTGTGTGACTCGTTAGTTTTTTCTTTAGGGTCAAAAATCAAAAATGGAGATTGAAAAAAAAAATTGGCTGAACCCTACTAAAAATAGAAAAAAACTTAGTAATTTTAGTAATTATAGAAAATTTACTAATAACCAACCTATTGCTTCGTATTGTCGAGATCCTAACTAAGAAACAGTCACTATGTGAATAAATACATCTATAAAAAATGAGTAGATCTATCATATAGTTGTAGCAACTGCATTTTTTTCTCTACAAAAGAAACCAGATTCTAGGCTGTGAAGCAAAACTAAAGGGATGTGGATAAAAGGAGGGATGATAGATAGAAGGAAGAAGAATAAGAGAGATATAGGATTCCAATGTGTATGGTCTATGAATTACATCATAAAAAAAGGCAATGTGATAAAGCATCAATATAATAAAAAAAAGAGAAAATCCGAAATCGTAACTTTTGAAACAACAAATCAAAATTGAAAGCAATAAAAAAGAGCAGCCCGGGTTAATAAAACTGAGAAAATTGACTCGGAAAGCAATTTTTTTGAAGCTCCATTGCAGGATTCAAACCTAGCCATTAAAGGAGAAGCTGTGGGAACGACAAAACCTATGACTGCATAGGATTTTATTGAAAAGAATCCTAACACTTCATTGGGTGGGATGGCGGAGCAAACCAAAAAAATTGCTTTATTTGATAAGGTTCTAAATTAACAAATAAAACAGGAAAGAGTAAATATTCGCCCGCGAAATCCTTAATACTTTACCACGATTCAATAAGAATAAAAATAAGGAGATAAAAAAAAAGAAGGCTTACATTTTAGATAAATATTGAATTTGGATATACTCTAGATCTTCTTTCTTGACTATATATTTTTCCATTTTAAGAAAGTCAAAAAAAAAAAAAAACCTAACTTTTTCTATTATATATTGATGTGTATCTATCCATAATATTCAAAAATATTATGGAATTAAATAAAGAAATTCACACGCTTTCTCATTTCATTCGCGAGGAGCTGGATGAGAAGAAACTCTCATGTCCAGTTTTGCAGTAGAGATGGAACTAAGAAAGAACCATCGACTATAACCCCAAAAGAACTAGATTTCGTAAACAACATAGAGGAAGAATGAAGGGCAAATCCTGCCGAGGCAATCGTATTTGTTTTGGTAGATATGCTCTTCAAGTACTTGAACCCGCTTGGATCACCGCGAGACAGATAGAAGCAGGACGAAGAGCAATGACACGATATGCACGTCGTGGTGGAAAAATATGGGTGCGTATATTTCCCGACAAACCGGTTACAATAAGACCCACAGAAACACGTATGGGCTCGGGAAAGGGATCCCCCGAATATTGGGTAGCCATTGTTAAACCAGGTCGAATACTTTATGAAATGAGCGGAGTATCCGAAACTGTAGCTAGAGCAGCTATCTCCATAGCTGCTAGTAAAATGCCCATACGAAGTCAATTTCTTCGATTAGAGATATAGAACCCCAAAAGGAGTATTGAAGATAAAAAACCCCAGGTTTTTCTTTCAGAAAAGACAATATTTCTTTAATCCTTTTGCATTGAAATAACAAATGGAAATCAAAATAATATGATTCAACCTCAGACCCTTTTAAATGTAGCGGATAACAGTGGAGCTCGAAAATTGATGTGTATTCGAGTCATAGGAGCCGCTGGTAATCAGCGATATGCTCGTATTGGTGATGTTATTGTTGCTGTAATCAAAGACGCAGTGCCCCAAATGCCTCTAGAAAGATCCGAAGTAATTCGAGCTGTAATTGTACGTACATGTAAAGAATTCAAATGCGAAGACGGTATAATAATACGCTATGATGACAATGCAGCTGTTATCATTGATCAAAAAGGAAATCCAAAAGGAACTCGAGTTTTTGGCGCGATTGCCGAAGAATTGAGAGAATTGAATTTTACTAAAATAGTTTCATTAGCTCCTGAAGTATTATAAATACTAGTAGACGAGATATAGATCAAAGAAAAAATTAGTAGATTGTGTCTCACGTATATGCTTTAAAATTTAAAGTTTAAAGAAAAAGGAAAACATGTTGATTATCGAAAAATTAGGAGGAACCTAGAATTAGAGTCTTATGGGCAAGGACACTATTGCTGATTTACTAACCTCTATAAGAAACGCAGACATGAATAAAAAAGGAACCGTTCGAGTAGTATCCACAAATATTACCGAAAACATTGTTAAAATACTTCTACGAGAGGGTTTTATTGAAAGTGTTCGGAAACATCAGGAAAGTAACAGATATTTCTTGGTTTCAACTTTGCGACATCAAAAGAAAAAGACTAGAAAAGGAATATATAGAACTAGAACCTTTTTAAAGCGTATCAGCCGACCTGGCTTACGAATTTATGCCAACTATCAAGGAATTCCTAAGGTTTTGGGCGGAATGGGAATTGCTATTCTTTCTACTTCTCGAGGTATAATGACAGATCGAGAAGCTCGACTAAATAGAATTGGGGGAGAAGTCTTATGTTATATATGGTAATGCCCCCACCCATAGTACTCAAATTCTATCTCGAACTTCCTATTTTTCGATTTTTATTTTCAAAATAGGAGAAAAAAAATGACAGAAAAAAAAAAACCGAGAGAAGCTAAAGTGACTTTCGAAGGTTTAGTTACGGAAGCCCTGCCCAACGGAATGTTCCGCGTTCGCCTAGAGAATGACACCATCATCCTGGGCTATATTTCAGGAAAGATCCGGTCTAGTTCTATACGAATACTGATGGGGGATAGGGTAAAAATTGAAGTAAGTCGTTATGATTCCAGCAAGGGGCGTATAATTTATAGACTTCCCCATAAGGATTCGAAGCGTACCGAAGACTCGAAGGATAATGAAGATTTGAAGGATACCAAAGATTCAAAGGATTAAGTTTTTCTAGGGTAAAAACTTCCAAGTTTCCAAATTAAAGTGAAGAGACTTATTTTTTCCAAAAGAATAGATTCATAGTTTAAGAAAGGAATACCCATATATGAAAATAAGAGCTTCCGTTCGTAAAATTTGTACAAAATGTCGACTGATTCGCAGGCGTGGGCGAATTAGAGTCATTTGTTCCAATCCGAAGCATAAACAAAGACAGGGGTAATCTTTCGAAAAAGGAGTTTTTCTTTCTAAAAAGTAAAAAAAAAGTACCCACGGAAATGTCCAAATTCAAAATAAAAAAATGAAAGTAAAGGATATATTTTACCCTGAAACGGATATCTTTGTATCTTTTTTTCTTTTTTTTTATTTCCAACTCATATTTATGGGATAATAAAATATGACAAAAGCTATACCAAAAATAGGTTCACGTAAGAAAGTGCGTATTGGTTTGCGTAGGAATGCCCGTTTTAGTTTACGGAAGAGTGCACGTAGAATAACAAAAGGGGTTATTCATGTTCAAGCCAGTTTCAACAATACCATTATAACCGTTACAGATCCGCAAGGTCGGGTGGTTTTCTGGTCCTCCGCGGGTACTTGTGGATTCAAAAGCTCAAGAAAAGCATCACCCTATGCTGGTCAAAGAACAGCAGTAGATGCTATTCGTACAGTGGGTTTGCAACGAGCAGAAGTTATGGTAAAAGGTGCGGGTAGCGGAAGAGATGCCGCATTACGAGCCATTGCTAAAAGTGGTGTACGATTAAGTTGTATACGCGATGTAACACCTATGCCGCATAATGGATGTCGACCTCCTAAAAAAAGACGTCTGTAAAAAAATGAAACCGCTTTCAAGAGAAATAAACGATTCAATGATCAAATAATAATACTAGTCTGTTATGGTTCGAGAGGAGGTAACAGGATCCACCCAAACACTAGAGTGGAAGTGTGTTGAATCAAGAGTAGATAGTAAGCGTCTTTATTATGGTCGTTTCATTCTGTCCCCGCTTAGAAAAGGTCAAGCGGATACTGTCGGTATTGCCTTGCGAAGAGCTTTACTTGGCGAAATAGAAGGAACATGTATCACACGCGCCAAATTTTTGAACGTGCCACACGAATATTCTACAATAGTAGGTATTGAAGAATCCATACAAGAAATTTTACTAAATTTGAAAGAAATTGTATTGCGAAGTAATCTCTACGGAGTTAGGGACGCATCAATTTGCGTCAAAGGTCCTAGATACATAACCGCTCAAGATATAATCTTACCGCCTTCCGTAGAAATCGTTGATACGACACAACCTATAGCTAACTTGAGAGAGTCCATTGATTTCTGTATTGAGTTACAGATCAAGAGAGATCGCGGATATCATACGGAACTCAGAAAGAACTCTCAAGATGGAAGTTATCCTATAGATGCTGTATCCATGCCTGTTCGAAATGTGAATTATAGTATTTTTTCTTGTGGAAATGGAAATGAAAAACACGAGATACTTTTTCTAGAAATATGGACGAATGGCAGTTTAACTCCTAAAGAAGCGCTTTATGAAGCTTCTCGTAATTTGATTGATTTATTTCTTCCTTTTTTACACGCAGAGGAAGAGCGCGCTAGTTTCGAAGAAAATAAAAACAGGTTTACTCCACCCCTTTTAACCTTTCAAAAAAGATTCACTAATCTAAAGAAAAACAAAAAAGGAATTCCATTGAATTGTATTTTTATTGATCAATTAGAATTGCCTTCTAGAACGTATAATTGTCTCAAAAGGGCCAATATACATACACTATTGGACCTTTTGAGTAAGACTGAAGAAGATCTTATGCGAATTGACAGTTTTCGTATGGAAGATGGAAAACTGATATGGGACACTCTAGAGAAGCATCTTCCAATGGATTTGCCTAAAAACAAGTTCTTGCTTTAAATCCATTGCAATTTTTTCCTCTTCTTCTTTTTTGAGTTAAAATAAAAAGAAAAAAGAAAGCAATTTTGCATCTTCGGCACAATCTATATTTTTGCGAAATGGATCATAATAAAATAGATTTTAGGTATCTAGGGAAGATTCACTTGGAAGTAACTATTTCCTAGATACCCATGCAGGGGACTTCGCGGTTGAATGAATCAACTCGAAAAATCCCTAAAAAAGACCTAAAGTTAAGGATTTATCAATGGGTAATGTTGCTCCAATACCTAACCAAAGAGCTACTGCAGTACCGATTAAAAAAACGGTCGTAGCTACTGGGCGACGAAATGGATTTTGGAATTTATTGACATTCTCCAGAAAGGGTACTGTCAATAAGCCCGTTGGCACAGAAACCATTAAGAGAACACCCAATAACTTATTGGGTACTGTACGGAGTATTTGAAATACGGGAAAGAAGTACCACTCGGGTAATATTTCCAGAGGAGTTGCAAACGGATCCGCCGGTTCGCCAATCATTGACGGCTCGAGAACCGCTAAACCTACATTACACGCAATAGTACCTAGAATTACTACTGGAAAAATGTATAAAAGATCGTTGGGCCACGCGGGTTCCCCGTAATAATTATGCCCCATCCCTTTAGCTAATTTTGCTCTTAATACAGGATCATTTAAGTCCGGTTTCTTTGTTATTGGGATAGGTGAATTCTTTAGGATCCATCCTCCAAAGGAACCGGACATGAGAATTTTTCATCATCCGGCTCGAGCAAGAATGAAAAAAATAAGACCGTGGAGGATCCACAATAGAATAGGGTATATAATGACTCCATGACTCAGGGTGAGAAAAGCTTTATCAGATTATCTTTTCCGAAGTTGCGCCTATAACTACTATCCTATTCTTATGCGTAAATGCTCAATATCCAAGTGGGCTTACAAATTTGATCATGATCAATTGCTTTGTGGATTGTCTCTTGATTAGTTGGTGTTTATCCCCTCAATATCGCAAGTTTCTTACGTCCAAACAAAGTATTTACTTGTTACTAATAAAAAATCAAAAAGTTTAGCCTATGTTCTTCCTTAGATCCCTTCTTTTACTCCGATAGTATTGCGGATCGAAATCGATGCAAAGAAAATGAATGCATTTCCATACTATAATAAAAAGTAAGTGTAATAAATATAGAATTGGATCATATCACATGACTTATTCCATTTATACTCTATGGGATCTTACGGAGCCTGCTCATGGATGACATGATTAGGGTATGATCATAGAAAATATTCTCCTCGAGTGAACCAGCCTATCTAGGGGACTTACGTCTTGATTGGATACGGAGACACCTTTGGTCGTGAATTCTAATGTGGCAGATACAATTCTCTATCTGCATGGCCGAATCAATAATTCAAGTCACACACTCCCATAATCCGCCTTATTTTCTTTCGTAAAATTAACTTCAACTATTTGTATCAAAATACTTCGAAGTTGAAGAGAAGTATCCAAATGACATGTCTTATTTTACAATAACCCATGTTTGTAGCAATGAAATACCACAACCTACCCGATATGATATATGAGAATTCGAATTTTCTATGATATGCCTTCCCTATAAAGGACCCGAAATACCTTGCTTACGTATCATTGGAAAGTGCATTAACATAAATACGGCGGTAAGCAGAGGCAGTACAAAGGTATGTAAACTATAAAAACGAGTCAAAGTGGATTGGCCCACACTAGCACTTCCACGTAATAATTCCACTAAAGGGGATCCTATTACCGGAATCGCTTCAGGTACACCTGTCACAATTTTGACTGCCCAATAACCAATTTGATCCCAAGGCAAAGAATAACCAGTTACACCAAATGATGCAGTCAATACAGCCAAAACCACACCTGTGACCCAAGTTAATTCACGGGGTTTTTTAAACCCACCTGTGAGATACACACGAAATACGTGCAGGATCATCATTAGAACCATCATACTTGCTGACCATCGATGAACTGATCGGATTAACCAACCAAAATTGGCCTCCGTCATTATATATTGAACGGAGGAAAAAGCCTCTGTAACGGTTGGTCGGTAGTAAAAAGTCATAGCAAAACCGGTAGCGACTTGTACTAGAAAACAAGTAAGTGTAATTCCCCCTAAACAATAAAATATGTTGACATGAGGAGGAACATATTTACTAGTTATATCATCTGCAATTGCCTGAATCTCAAGACGTTCCTCAAACCAATCATATACTTTATTGAGATAGGTAACTAGCCCGACTCCCCCTCCGAGAACCGTATATGAAAATTTCATCTCATACGGCTCAAGCAGAAACACACAAATTTTCAACGGATATTAGAAAAAAAGTTCAAAACTTCATCAGCCACGATATTGGATCGATTTGCCTTGAAGATATGAAATAAGAAAAATCCTGAATTTATTCTTTGTGATGATAATGCCAAAAAATCTCAAGTTGGCTCATCCGTCTTTCTTTCCCTTATGTTGATCATTAGAGGCCTCTTGACTTGTCTTTTCTCTTCACTATTTTTTATTTATTTTATTTCGAAGTGGTTTTCTGATAGAAATTATCTTGTTGCGATCCTATGAATCAGTTCAATTAAAACCTTAGATTCATACTAGAGCCACGATGATTGAGTCTCAAGCTAAACAAAAGGCAAGGGTTCTTCGAATAAGAACCGCTTGATGATCATTTATTGAAAGAGAAAAAAGTTGTCTTTTGGGCAAACAAAATTGAAAGGAAGAAAATTTCTTTTTTTATTTTATTAAGAACTACTTGAATTTTTTTTTTCAGTCTGGTTGCGAGGTCTAAATAGTGAGTATGAATCATAGTTCCATTTTTTTCTTGATCCACTCTATGTATTTCGTGTTCCAGATACTAGAATAAATAATATCCGACGAATTAGAATCATCTTGATAGAGAGAACAGGCCCTTTCTATGTATTATCAATAGGATCAATTCTAACAAGTCACACACTCATATTCCAGAGATACCGAAACAAAAAAATCCACGGTCGAACTACCAGAAATGTGGAGCTTAAAGTAGAAAGGCTTTTTTCGATGGAAAAACTATGAAGTCATACTTTTAGTTAGTAGAAACTTAATTCGTTAAAATTCCGTCCAGTAAAACGGAAGAATTATAAATTTCTAAAATGATAGATAGGAATATCGCGAATAAAGCCATTGCGACCCCCATAAAAGGAGTAGTCCCCCAACCCGGAGCTACTTTCCCATATTCTGAATTCAAGGGTTTCAATAAACTACCCGCGCCAGTCCGTTTTGGCTTAGGTCTAGAACTATCTTCAACGGTTTGTGTAGGCATAAATTCTATTTAATCATTGGTGTTGACTTTGTATACTATTCCGTTGTAGTTGTAAATACACGATCTTTTCATAGATCCATTGTAATCTTGAAATTCTATAAAAATGGAAACAGCAACTTTAGTCGCCATCTCCATATCTGGTTTACTTGTAAGCTTTACTGGGTATGCCTTATATACCGCGTTTGGGCAACCCTCTCAACAATTAAGAGATCCATTCGAAGAACATGGGGACTAATTGAAGTAAGAAGTCTCCCCTCTGGGGGACTTCTTACTGCAATGAAATTCTTTATTTCCTTCAATTAAATTATTTCATTTTTTAGTCGGAACCTTAGGTGGTTCTCGGAAGAAGATAGCGAAAAAAATTATCCCTAAAGTCGAAACTAAAAGGAACGTATAAACCAATGCTTCCATAGATTCGATCCTGGTTTATTTACATTATAACTTCCACACCTATTCACTTATCATTTTGGATTATTTCCCATATAAAAAAAGAAAAAGAGTCAAACAAAAAAAGGACAGGAGATGTTTCTCATGTCAAATCAAAAAAGAGAGGTGAAAGATACCATAGCAATGGGGTATCAGGCTGCCTGTCTCCTTGTAGTTGGATCTCCAACTTTTTGGAATGTTCCAAATTCCACTTGAGCATCCAAGTCTGGATCAATACCAGCAAAAACATCTCGGAACAAGGTTCGAGCGCCATGCCAAATGTGTCCGAAAAAGAAGAGCAAAGCAAAGGTAGCATGACCAAAAGTGAACCAACCCCTTGGACTGCTGCGAAAAACACCATCTGATTTCAAAGTAGCTCGATCTAATTCAAAAATCTCCCCTAATTGAGCACGCCGCGCATATTTTTTTACAGTAGCAGGATCAGAATAACTTACTCCATTAAGTTCGCCACCATAGAATTCCACCGTTACGCCTACTTGTTCAACACTATATTTGGATTCTGCTCTTCTAAAAGGAACGTCCGCTCTCACAATTCCCTCCTCATCTACCAAAACTACCGGAAATGTTTCAAAAAAAGTAGGCATGCGACGTACAAAAAGCTCGCGTCCTTGTTTATCTCTAAAGACGGGATGTCCTAACCATCCAACAGCTATTCCATCTCCATTGTCCATTGAGCCTGCTCTGAATAATCCCCCCTTTGCCGGGTTATTACCAATATAATCATAAAAGGCTAATTTTTCGGGAATTTTAGACCAAGCTTCTGATAAACTAAGATTTTCGGCTAACCCATCGCTAACTCTTCGATATATTTCTTGCTGAAAGTATCCCTGATCCCACTGATAACGAGTAGGCCCAAATAATTCGATTGGGGTAGTTGCCGATCCATACCACATAGTTCCGGCAACTACGAAAGCAGCAAAAAAAACAGCAGCGATACTACTGGAAAGTACAGTTTCAATATTGCCCATACGCAATCCTTTGTATAGACGTTGAGGCGGACGGACACTAAGATGGAATAGGCCCGCTAATATGCCCAATGTACCTGCAGCAATATGATGCGAAGCTATTCCTCCCGGAACGAAAGGATCAAAACCTTCCGCACCCCACGCAGGATTTACAGCTTGTACTTTTCCAGTTAGTCCGTAAGGATCAGACACCCATATCCCAGGGCCATATAAACCCGTTACATGAAATGCACCAAAGCCAAAACAAGCCACCCCTGCAAGAAATAAATGAATTCCAAAGATCTTGGGCAAATCCAAAGAAGGTTTTCCCGTCCGCTCATCACAGAATATTTCTAGGTCCCAATATACCCAATGCCAGATAGCTGCCAAGAAACACAAGCCAGAAAACACAATATGGGCACCCGCCACACCTTCATAACTCCAAATACCCGGATTCGTTACAGTTCCTCCTGAAATACTCCAACCACCCCACGAATTGGTTATTCCTAAACGAGTCATGAAGGGGATGACGAACATACCTTGTCTCCACATTGGATCCAGAACAGGATCAGAGGGATCAAAAACCGCTAATTCGTATAAAGCCATCGAGCCAGCCCAACCAGAAACTAGAGCTGTGTGCATTATATGCACCGAAAGCAATCGACCCGGATCATTCAATACGACAGTATGAACACGATACCAAGGCAAACCCATGGAAATACCCCTTTAGCAAAGAAAAATAGACACGATGTCGCTTTATTTTATCGCATTGGAAAAGACTATCCATACATATCCTATGTACCCAACCCTTCTAGGGGATTCTATGTCAGAAAGCGTGAATATTTATTTCATTCCATTAAAAATAACAAGCCAATTCCGTTTGTAAGAAGAAAGAGAAGCAGATCTATTCTATACTCGATAAGTGCCAATATGCAATGGGTAACTTGGGCTATTTGGAAAAAGGAAGAATAGATCCTTAATCCCTCTTTGTTTATCATTTCGAATCGCGGATTCCTTTTTCTTTATTCAATCTGTCTTACCTTCCTTATATGTATAATCTGTCAATCTATGGATTCATAGAATCCATAGTATTCTTATAGAATAGAATAAGAAAAAAATGAAGATAATAAACTGCGGATTCTTTCTTTCTTTCTCTTCCATTCTTACGTTTCCATATTAAAGTGTAGTTTTCTTACTTAAATTTAATAATATTAATCTAATATAATATGCCCATTGGTGTTCCAAAAGTACCTTACCGGATTCCCGGAGATGAAGAAGCGACTTGGGTTGACTTATACAATGTTATGTATCGAGAAAGGACACTTTTTTTAGGTCAAGAGATTCGTTGCGAGATCACGAATCATATTACGGGTCTGATGGTATATCTCAGTATAGAAGATGAAATTAGCGATATTTTTTTGTTTATAAACTCCCCTGGGGGGTGGCTAATCTCGGGAATGGCTATTTTTGATACGATGCAAACGGTGACACCAGATATATATACAATATGCCTCGGAATAGCCGCGTCCATGGCCTCCTTCATTCTGCTTGGAGGAGAACCCACGAAGCGTATAGCATTCCCTCACGCTAGGATTATGCTTCACCAACCTGCTAGTGCTTATTATCGAGCAAGGACGCCGGAATTTTTACTAGAAGTGGAAGAGTTACACAAAGTTCGTGAAATGATCACAAGGGTTTATGCACTAAGAACGGGCAAGCCCTTTTGGGTTGTATCCGAAGACATGGAAAGGGATGTTTTTATGTCAGCAGACGAAGCCAAAGCTTATGGACTTGTCGATATTGTAGGGGATGAAATGATTGACGAGCACTGCGATACTGATCCAGTGTGGTTTCCAGAAATGTTTAAGGATTGGTAGTGGCTGGATTTCTTGTAAATTTATTTCAAACCCAAATTCGGGTTTTATGCTATTTTATAGAAAATAGAAATACTTCATGATGATGAATCATCAGGTTAAGATCGATCTAAACCAATCCATTTTTTCTATATACATACGACATGCCAACGGTTAAACAACTTATTAGAAATGCAAGACAGCCAATACGAAATGCTAGAAAATCGGCCGCGCTTAAGGGATGTCCTCAGCGTCGAGGAACATGTGCTAGGGTGTATGTGCGACTCGTTCAGATCATGAGTTCAAACAAATAATAAAATTTTTGAAGTATCCATGATCGGTACCAATGAATAGGATAGAGAAGCTCTATCCTAGATTTCTACGGTATATGGAATTTACGGTTTCCTTTGGTGCAAATCCAATCATCTAGATTTGAATTGGAAGAAGCAATTCCCCCGTTGGTAGCAAATGGTTATCCATTAAGCGGAGGAAATAGTAATAAAAAGAAAAAGGCTTATGCTCCTTTATCTTAAAAGAACGGACTAAAGGGTCAGCTACTTAGCCAACTTTCATAATTAAATACCGTTACTGTATGAATAACTCTTATTGTGAAAAGAGCTATTTACTCTATAATGGATGGGTAGAGCCAAAGAATGTGAACTATACAAGTTCACAATACCTTTTGATGAAATGAAAAATGAAAGAAGGGGCTCCGGTGTATAGAGAGGGCCTCACCGTTTAAAAGGGAACCGTAGAAACGATGGAACCCACTGTTTTTTTAGTATCGTTAGAATTTGTTATTTCTATGCGAAATAACTTAAAGAGAATAGAATAAAAAATCGTGGTTGGGAAGGTTAGAGTAGCAAAAGCCATTGGAATTCATATTTTATATATCGGAATAATCCGTTTTGTTATTAATGGGAAAAAAGAGGATTAAAAGAAGAGAAATCATTAGTTATTGATTAAGGTTAATTTGATTCAATGACCAGAGTTCCGCGAGGATATATAGCTCGGAGACGACGAACAAAAATGCGTTCATTTGCCTCAAACTTTAGAGGGGCTCATTTAAGACTTAATCGAATGATTACTCAACAAGTAAGAAGAGCTTTTGTTTCTTCTCATCGAGATAGAGGCAGGCAAAAGAGGGATTTTCGTCGTTTGTGGATCACTCGGATAAACGCAGCAACACGGGTATATAACGTATTCGATAGTTATAGTAAATTAATACACAATCTGTACAGGAAGGAGTTAATTCTAAATCGTAAAATGCTTGCACAAGTAGCTGTATCAAATCCAAATAATCTTTACACGATTGCCAATAAAATAAAGACCATCAATTAAAGGATAAAAAAGTAATATACAGGAATAATTAAACCCGAATTCCCGGAGAGGGAACTCCGGGAAGATACAATAAATTAAGATTAAGTGGTAGGAATCGACGAGCATGTTGCAATAAATAAAAAAACTATTTCTTTTTTCCCATGTTTCTTTCTTATAACAAACCCAAGAATCAAAACAGGATTACTTTCTTTATATATGAGTCCGACCCTTTCGAATAAAACATCAACAATCGGAACTTAAGTTTCGATTGTTGTTTCTTAAATTCTGGTTGGAGTTTCTTAAGTTTCGATTGGAATTGAACTTTTGTGTTAATTGAGGAATATGTCTATTTTTTCTGTGTCTAGGACCAGTAATTATTGAAATTGACTGGGCTTGAAATTGCTTCTCATTCTCATAGTTACGAAATGGTAAAAAAGATAAAATACGAGCCTGTTTTATAGCAAGAGTAATTAATCGTTGTTGTTTCAAGGTTAATCTATTTATTCGTCTGGATAATATTTTTCCTTGTTCACTAATAAATCGATTAATTAAACTCATGTTTCTATAATCAATTCGATCCCCCGGGCCTATTCGAGAACGCCTACGAAAAGGTTGTTTGGATTTACGAAAAGGTTGTTTGAATTTACGAAAAGTTTGCTTTGATTTATGAAAAGGTTGTTTGGATTTACGAAAGGGTTGCTTAGATTTATGAAAAGGTTGTTTAGATATATACATGATTTATTCGTTATTTAAAAATTTGAAAAAAAAAAATGAATTTCTTTATTTTATTAATTTGGAATCCAGAAGAAGTAGTCTTTCTTTATAAAATAAAAATAAAAAAACCTCTATACATATGAAATAATATCTACCTAAAATCGGATGAATTGATTTTTATTTTGTATTCTATCTATGTTCTTATTTAATAAGAAGTTCTTACTCTTTCTGTTCTTTGGAAAAAACGAACACGCGATACTCCTATTTCTTTATTTCATTATGAGTCGTATGCTTGCGACAATAACGACAAAATTTTCTTAATTCTAATTGTCGGGGTGTATTGTGGCGATTCTTTTGAGTACTATATCTAGAAATCCCCGTCGATTCCTTATTGGTACCCTTTCGAACACAACTAATACATTCCAAAATAACTCGGATTCTAACATCTTTGCCCTTGGCCATGAACCTCCTTTCCTTTTTGGATCGACTTAACTTAATTCTTATACCTATTCTTTTATTCTTCCATTTTGGATACAAAGAAGAAGAATAAAATCTATAGAAGTTCCTAACTAAAAATTCGATTTCTAAAGATTTTGTTCTTCTTCTTCGAATTCTCTAACGAATCCAATCCAATAGAATAAAAAATTTTGGAAATTCGTAAATGTAAATTAAGTAATAAAACATAGGGAAATAATTAAAGAATACAATCCTTATCCATCTTTTCTTTCTTTTTGCTTCATATACTAAAAAAGAATTCAAAAAGGGAAAATTTTCGTCATGTCACGAAGAATTCTATCTCTCGCATAGGAATAACTAGAATGAAAAAAAAGGGAATGACAAAGCATCTGGGAATAAACGATTGATTTCTATCAATAAACCTGCTAAAGCCCCAAACCATAGAGTACTTAGCACGGGTGCTACAGAGAGATATGTTTTTATATCCCGCATTGAAAATCCTCCTTCCGTATTGAAATACATATATGATCAGATACTCTTGCCCAAGATCCTTTGTATTTCTTTTGGTTAGGCGGAATTCCTAATTAAAAAAACAAAATCAATATTATATATAGATTATATAGAATGAACCATATAGAGGATATTTTCCTATCCCTAAAAAAGCCTTCTTCCTATACATTACAAAGAAATAGGAATCTTTCTTTTATAGGTGAAATTAGATTGGATTTTAGATGTATACCCTTCCTTGATTATATGAGACTAAAAACAAGAAATGACAAGAAAGTTCTATATAAATAGAAAAATACAAGAAAATTACGATGTGGAAAACAAGAAAGGAA